CTATCAATCTATATACTCTACTATAATATCTATATATATAGATATATATAAAAAAATCGACTCTAAATAAAAATATAATAAAAGAAGAGACGAAGAGAAAATCGGATAGATCTACTATTTCCCTGGGATTGTAGTTCAATTGGTTAGAGCACCGCCCTGTCAAGGCGGAAGCTGCGGGTTCGAGCCCCGCCAGTCCCGACGGATCGAATACCCACGAAAAACACGACTTCGTTTTTCACTTTTTGGTTACAGGACCTTGTAAAAAGTAAAAAAAAAAAAGGTGCCGGATCATACTTTCTAAAAAAGGGTCGGTATTTCTTTTTTCTTTGATATTTTTCTCTTTTGTTTCTTAAATCCGAACTAAAAAATCCAAATTAAAATAATGCCTAGAGGTTAGAGAAAAAAAGGAAACGTATTAAAAAATTAAATTTCAATACTAAATCAAGATAAAGAAATTTTGGATTGATTGGGTACGGAATCAAAACGGTATATGGATAAAAGAACTTCCTATGTTATACTATTAAAGTCGCGACGACGAATTTATTTGATAGCTAGGACTAGGATATTATAATTCCTGATATTTCTCCTATTCAAGACTATGGATATCGATAAAGAATTAATTAATATTAATTTAATATTAAAAAATTGAATTTTCAAACGAATCTCTAGGGGATTACATCCCGAGTTATTGCGAAATAAAAAACCGCTGAGATTATGGAAGTAAATATTCTTGCATTTATTGCTACTGCACTATTCATTCTAGTTCCTACCGCGTTTCTACTTATCATTTACGTAAAAACAGTCAGTCAAACTGATTGATTCATTTTCAAATAAATTTGAATGAAACTTTCCTTCTGAGTTCTTATCAAAAATGTACGAAATTAGAAGTTAAAGGATTCCATTTTCACGGCTTAACTTAAATCAAATGGGCAACTCGGCGGTATTTTACGAGATAGATAGTATGGTAGAAAGAATAGTTCTATCATACTATCTATCTGGTCGTCTAGACTATAAAGTCGAATCAAAATAAATTATAAATAAAGGATTAAATATAGATTCTATTCTAAGATTCTCTTCATATAATGTGTATATTAATTCCCTATATCTATATAATAGATAGATCACCCAATTTGATACATCTATCCGATCAGCCAAAATTCTTATCTTAGCATTCTACCCCTTTGACTAATAAGGGGTAATGAAGACGAAACCTCAACGATTTAGAAGGTCCAAGATATGAAATAAGTCAATAAAGGCCAATCTCCTTTCGAAAATTGGAAAGCAAGCGGAAATTTCCCAATACGGGACTCACCCCCACCCCGGGCCGGTTCGTATTCTTTCATAGTCTCTCGTTTGATAACCACAAGTGTTCTATATCATTTCTTATAGAAAGTGCGTCTACACTTCCCAAAACGCCTTCGTTGAATAGTCAAAAAAATTCCGATCTTCCGCAGTATTCATCTATAAAAAAACCGTAAGCGTCCATTGCATTGATTGAGAGATCTCTTTGATTGAATTTGATTGAAAGCGTATGATTCAGATCATAGATTAACCCATCCGAGTACGATTAGTTGGAATAAATAGTGAAAAGGAGGGCGATCTCAAAAACATTTGAGATGGTTTGATTCGTCAACTCAATCAATTACTCAATTAATTCGTAGCATTTCTAGAGCCCACTTCTTCCCCACACTACGAGTGAAAGAGAAAATGTAAAAACTACCATTAAAGCAGCCCAAGCAAGACTTACTATATCCATGTGAATTATGTCCCCTATCTCTAAAAAAAAATACGAAGGAATTCTTCTCAGTAATAATAGTGGAATCAATGGTGAAGAGTCAAAGTAGATTTAGACCGAACACAAATGCGAAACCAATAAAACCACTATGATTTGGAATTGGCAAAGATTAAATCTATGATTAATTAACATTCCAAGGGAATGGGATCATGTAGGAATACGAATAATAGAGCTTATTTATTTTTTATTTGAGTTTGTTGACCCGCGTAAATTAACTAAAAATAGAAGAAAATTAGACAGTGTTCATAGCTCCTATACCATAGAATATTGCCTTGAATCCCAATCCGAACGAGGGTTCACTTTACTTTTTATTTTTTTTATAAAACTAGAAAACCATGCCGGGCTTAGAATCAAAGAAAGTCTCACCAGTTTGTTTACTTTTCTTCTACCAGGCACCAATGTTGCGAGTTCTATCAGAAGAACAGAAGACCTGATTTTTCGTTTTTTGTTGATTAGGCGACACCCGGATTTGAACTGGGGAAAAAGGATTTGCAGTCCCCCGCCTTACCACTCGGCCATGCCGCCCAAATGATCCAAGATCCAAAACGGATACAGATGCGGACTATTGAATTCTTATTTGTTCTCCTGTTTTCCTTAATCCTAAAACCCACTTATTTTTTATTCGACTTGATCGCCCTTTCTATTGATTGGATCTGAAAATACACAATGCTAAAAAAATTTTTTCCCTTTTCGAGTGAAATAGAGTGAAAAAACAATGTGTATTGTCGACCGACCTATTTGAACCATTAACTATTGACTAGGCACTTCGAAGTCATGAAGAATTCTGATATTGGACTCTCCAATTGGGTTTTACTTATGACATAATAAAACCCAAGTTGAGCCAGAACTCATCAGTATTTAGTTTTTCAATAAAAAAAAAAAAAAAAACCTTCTGACATTATATCAAAGCATATGATATATGTAAATCCCTGAACAGATTATTTCGAGATGTTGTCAATAGGAAATTAGGCTCCTTGACTTACATTAATTTTGCAGTGAATAGAAATTATCTTTTAATAGAACCCCAGGGCAGAGCTGTCGCAAATCTAACCCGAAATAGTGGATATTATAGCTATTTGCGTACGTGTTGATTTAAGAAATGCACCTATTTATCTTCAAATAGTAGTCTACTCAAAAATAAAAAAGAAGTTAAAGTACAAATATTTCTTTTTTTGAACAACGAAATTCCTAACCTAAGGGCAAGCGGTCAGTACTAATAAAATAAAAATGCCTTCTATCTTATTTTGGTCTCTTTATCTTCCAAATACCCAATCTTTTGAGTTTTCTCATTTAATATCATAATAATGATATTATTTTAATCATTTTCTCTTTGTTTTCCTATTCGCTCCAAAACCCCAGGAACTTTCTTAGCTTAGTACTATACTTAAATAAAAAAGTAACATAATTCTGGTTCTAGAGGTGTTTTATCAATTCCTTTGGATCTGTTGCAACTTCAAATTGAAGTCTAAAATTTTCCTTCGCTCATATACGTAGTTGATAATTTCATTACCATTTATTTTGAAGTTGATTCCAATTTCATGCGATTCAGTAACCAGAATAGAAGTTCCCTGAGTGCTAGATCTTCGATCTAATTCGCCGAAGAGATTTGAATGGGATTTTTGTAAAAATGGGAATTGAAACTCGGGGCCGAAAATAAGCCAATGTCTACAATACCTGGATTTAATCAAATACAAGTTGAGGGATTTTCTAGGTTCATTGATCAGGGTTTGACAGAAGAACTTTTGAAGTTTCCAAAAATTGAAGATACCGATCATGAAATTGAATTTCAATTATTTGTTGAAAGCTATCAATTGGTAGAACCATTGATAAAAGAACGAAATGCTGTGTATGAATCACTCACATATTCTTCTGAATTATATGTATCCGCGGGATTAATTTGGAAAACTAGTAGGGATATGCAAGAACAAACGATATTGATTGGAAACATTCCTCTAATGAATTCCCTAGGAACTTCTATAGTAAATGGAATATATAGAATTGTGATCAATCAAATACTGCAAAGTCCCGGTATTTATTACCAGTCAGAATTGGACCATAACGGAATTGCCGTCTATACCGGCACGATAATATCAGATTGGGGAGGAAGATCACAATTAGAGATTGATAGAAAAGCAAGGATATGGGCTCGCGTGAGTAGGAAACAAAAAATCTCTATTCTAGTTCTATCATCAGCTATGGGTTTGAATCTAAGAGAAATTCTAGACAATGTTTATTATTCTGAAATTGTTTTGTCTTTTTTGAACCATAAGGAGAGAATCAAAATAGGATCAAAAGAAAATGCCATTTTGGAGTTTTATCAACAATTTGCTTGCGTAGGTGGGGAGCCAGTATTTTCTGAATTCTTATGTAAGGAATTACAAAAGAAGTTCTTTCAACAAAGATGTGAATTAGGAAGGATTGGTCGACGAAATTTGAATCGAAGACTGAACCTTGATCTACCCTCGAACAATACATTTTTGGTACCACGAGATATATTGGCCGCCACTGATCAGTTGATTGGACTAAAATTTCGGATGGGTGCACTTGACGATATGAATCATTTGAAAAATAAGCGCATTCGTTCGGTAGCGGATCTTTTACAAGATCAATTCGGATTATCTATGGTTCGGTTAGAAAATGTGGTTAGAGGAACTATATGTGGAGCAATTCGGCATAAATTGAGACCAACTCCTCAGAATTTGGTAACGTCAACTCCATTAACAACCACTTATGAATCTTTTTTTGGTTTACATCCCTTATCTCAAGTTTTAGATCGAACTAATCCATTGACACAAATAGTTCATGGGAGAAAATTGAGTTATTTAGGTCCGGGAGGACTAACAGGGCGAACTGCTAGTTTTAGGATACGAGATATCCATCCTAGCCACTATGGTCGTAGTTGTCCAATTGACACATCTGAGGGAATTAATGTTGGACTTATTGGATCCTTAACAATTCACGCGAGGATGGATCCTTGGGGAGCCCTAGAAAGTCCGTTTTATGAAATTTCGGAAAGATCGACGGGGTTACGATTGCTTTATTTAGCACCAGGTAGAGATGAATATTATATGTTAGTATCCGGAAATGCTTTGTCATTGAATCAGGATATTCCGGAAGAACAGGTTGTTCCAGCTCGATACCGTCAAGAATTTCTGACTATTGCATGGGAACGGGCTCATCTTCGAACTATTTGCCCTTTCCAATA